TAGATGAGGTCTTTGCTTTTCCTGTTAGAGAATGAGTTGCTGAAGAATGAGTTGTTAGCCTTACAGAATGCGCTGCACATCTATCATTCTATAGTAATGTCGGCTCTCCCGCTGTTGGTGGTTTAGTTGTAGTAAGGGCGGTAGGATTAAGATTAGGAGATTGATTGAGTGAAGTAGGGTTCGGTGAAATATTAAATAGAAGTCAAGTAGGACGTCCTTTATAAAGTCAAGTACGACATCCAATCTAAAGTAAAGTATGCCAGAACTCGTAGCCTTGTTGAAATAGTCTCCTCTTTCTTGTCTTTCTTCTCCCCTAAGAGGAAGAAGTCTCGTCTCGAAAAGACCAATTGAAGCTTTTCTCTTCCGCTCTGAAAGAATAGGCCTTATTATACCATGAACGGACTCCTTCCCCTTGTCAGGAAGAGATAGAGATAGGGCTTTCCTGGCTTCTCTCTTTCGCCTTCTCGATGCATTGCTTGGGTCTTCATTGGGCACTAGTTGCGCACTAGCTCTTCGGTGTGAATAAAAAAGTTTCAAGTGATGGAGTCTTTCGGAGGTGTGGCTAGCTCTGGGTCAGCTGTAAACTCTTGTTCAAGGAGTGAGGGAAAAGCAATGTTTGAATTTCACAGGCAAAAGGCCAAGGCGAGAAAGACCCAGCGCAAGGGTAAATGCTCTTTGATAAGATGGATCTGTTTAATACGAATAAGCTGTTCTTCCATTCCTCGTGTTAGCCAGGAAGTTCGAATGGCTTAGTGGTATAGAATCAGATCTTTCGGAATAGAAATAGAATAGGCTCTTCTCCTTTCCTTTAGTTTGGCGAGATAGGAATTGTCTCTAGAAGCCTTAGGCCGATTAGTTAGACTGATCTTTGTGATATAGCTTTTGTGGTCTTGTTTAGCGATTGCGCATTGCCGTGCTGTCTTCAACAAAGATCTCTGCTCTTTTCCTTGATGCGGAGAATATATAGTTCTTAGTTAACCCCCAGGCCAGTTAAGAGAGTTCGAGGCATAGCCCAGGTGCTTTTAGCGAAGCCGGAATTCCATTAAGGTAGTTCCGCCGAGGGTGACATCACTGGGGAAGAAGAATTCTAGATCGAATGCGACTGGGATTGAGGAGGGCTAGCTTTCACGTGGTTCAGGCTCCAGGGGAATGCTTTTTAAGCTCATACCAGGAAATTCCATATTAATATAATTCTTCCATTAGAGCTCCTTCGGTTAGATCAAGCTATTCAAGCAATTTTGGCTTGGGGCAGGGGCGTAGCGAGCAGAAAATTCCCTATCAGACAAAGCTCTATAAGGTAAGGAAGAAAAGAAGTCTTAACTAAAAGCCCAAAGGCTAGCCTATCGAAGTCACTTACGGATCCGGATTCCATTCTTTTTGAGTGAACGAAGCCAAGTCAGTAGCCGGCTTGAGAGATGCGAAACCTTAATAGAATAGCGTAGCCAAGCCGAGAATCAGCTCTTGGTGGTTGGGGCTTTAGGAAAAGGCCTAACTTCCTTTCTTGTTCACAATCCCTTTCAGATTTTAGGGAAGAAGACGGTGCTATAGAATTTAAATACCTTCTTGTCGAAATAACCACGGGGATGGATGCCGCTCTCAAGTGGAATCAGTTTCAGTTGAATTTGCTGGTATCATAAATAAAGAAGTAGTGGATCCCGTTCACGGAGTTCTATGTCTGGGTTTCGGTTTACCTTGGTTTCGGTGAAAGAGATAGAATAGAGATAGGGTGGGCAACTCCCTAGGCGGAGTCTCTACTCTGGTAAGGACCAAGTGACTTCATTAGCGTGGAGCTAGGCATGGTAAGCATAAAGTAGCGGTAGCGGTGTGACTTTCTTCGTGACTTGACTGCTAGACTGCTTTCCTTTGGCGGTATCGTATCTAAGAGGTAGTACTAGGACCTGGGCCTTCGGCTGGGAACTTCCTTCTAGAAGCAAGTGTAGCGAAGTCGGGGCTTAAGTAAGGCGGATCCTGATTCTTGGAAAGGTATCGAAGTCACTTCCGGATTAACTGATTAAGGAGTTCCAGTCGAAAGAGAAATGAGTTAGCTCAGGCTCAGGGCGTGAAATAAAATAGATAAGAAAGGCGATGTTCGCTAACCACCTAACCATCAGCAGATCTGCTTTCCAGGGCAGGTGAGTTCTGATTGATCCTAATCATGCGAAACCCACGGAGCGTAACTAAAGCATTTCTGAAACCGTGCTTTCGATGGCAAGGCCAGAACAACCAAACCAAGGGACAGGATTTCTTTTCCAAGTTAGGCTGCTGCTCGACCTTTCGAACGAACTGATCATGATGTATGGGAGTATTGATATGAGAAGCTCGTTCGCCCCTACTTAGTCTTACCTATCCAGTGGAAAAAAAAATTCCCTTGTTTACTACCAGATTATTGTATGCCTATTCTGATGAGGCACGGAGGGACCCGAAGGCATACTTATGTTTAGGATTCCTGACCTTACTTAACGCTCCCTTTCACAAATCATTCCTTTTTTTTATGGTAGTTGAGGATTTTATTACTAGAGATCTTGTTCCAGGAGAGGGTGAATCTCTTGAGTATCGTTTAGCGAAGCTTGGACTTCATTGTCACATTTTTTTGGATGGAAAATAGTGTGTATAGTCGAGACAGCAGATATGACTCAAGAACAGGTACCCTGCTACTTATTAATATTCAACTAAATCTGTACATCCAACATCTAGCTTTCCAGTAGATTCTGTATGATATGAGAACGTCTGTGAGTAGCCAACATCTGTATCAGTAGCTGAGGCAATCCGAAAGAAGGGCTTCTGAATTAGCTGAGGTCTCTCGAGCCTGCAGGTTGCTGCTATCCCCCGAAGAGAATAGACGAAAAGGTTCTTCCCATTATGGAATGCAAGAGCAAAAGCTGAAATCCCAGTATTGTAAGAGAAGGGTCAGCTCATCCAAGCTGAGCTAAGAGGTGGTGCATTTCTGAGTCACTTATTCCCATCCAAAAACCGGATCCCTAGGCCAACCCTACAGGAAAGCTACTTAAGAAGAAAGAACCCCGAGGGAAATAGTGAATCTTTTCATAGGTACTTACCCCCGTAACTAAGATGGGTATATCCGGGTTTCTAGGACCCTACTTCCTAATATCTAGGCAGACTCGCGGGAAGATGCTCCTGATAGTGCGCATTTGTATTAGTACAAAAATGGATCTATGCCCGAGTGCATTACCAAGCCAAGAGCTGGGTAGCTAGTAGTTATTATTCTTGTTATTCCTATCCGACTAGTAGGAAGCGCGGCTATGGAACTAAGAGAATAGATAGAGCGGCAACCGACATTGCAAGCGCTATCTATCCACTGCACTCGATGCTACCATTTGAATCCCTTCTGAATGAGAGTACTTCGAAGTCCCCGAATCCTGGCTGTGAGTAAGAGTCTATGTCTTTAGGACTGGCATGAACTATTTGAAGTTCTTGTACGAGACTTCAATTAAGTAATGGTCTTTAGGCCTGTAAGGAGTAATCCTTAATCTCCTCTTAGCTCTTTAAGTAAGTTCTCTCTTGTCCCAATGAGTTTCATTTCTAAGCTTTGCCTGTGTTAAGCATATTTAGTCAGTCCTATACTATCTCCTGTATTGTTATAACAAGATAGATTTCATTATATCTTGCTGTTGTTCCCTGTAAGGGATTATACCAGGTATGAATATGTCTTAGATTGGGCAGATAGGGGGAGAGCTTAGTAGAGAAAGAGAGTCTTATTGTTAGTACTTCCCCTGACTTCCGTAACTATCCTCTTAGCCGGATGCTTGCGTTCCTTATATAAGAGGGTCATAACTACCAGTGAAGCGAAGTGACTCCTGGCAAGAGGTAGGAGCGTAAGGTCTACTAGTTGGCTGTAGTTCCTGTAATCCGGTTAGGACTTTGAAGTACGCCAATAGCGGATCTCGCAATCAGTAATTAGCGTATTGGTAGCCTCTTGCTCAGTCGTCATTGATTCGGGGGGGTCTTGGATGGAATAAGATTGGGTTCGACTCCCATAGCCCCGATGCGGCGAAGCCCCCTTTTGGGCCTAATAAATGTAGATTGCTATAGTTTGTGTGCCAGTAAAGTCTTGTTCACTCCTCTCAAGGAAGAGGAAGTTCGTATTTCGTCTTTGATGGAACAATTAGTCCAAATAGTGGATTCTCTATGGTATGGAATCTTCCTCGGCGGCGGAAGCATCCCTTTCAGAATACGCATATAGGCTGTGAAAGCAAGAGGGTGCTTACTATATCCCTAATGTGTCGTCCTCCTAAGAGGGCATTCCTTCATTCACTGCAAGAACAGCTTACTCGAGTATAATATAATATAATAGGGGTCCGATTCAGTCTTTCGAGTTGGATGAGGAAAGATTCCTTGAAAGCAAGGTCGCTTCTAGCCAGCCAGAGTAGTCTGTGTCTGTCTCCATGTACCAAAGTGCCACATAAATCTTTCTATGTCCCGCGTCAAGAAGTGAAATGGAAGCCGTATCAATCATAGCTATGCCCCCCCATAGATAACTCCCACGTAAGGATCCTGCTGATCCAAAATAAGAAGCGCTGGAAACAAGTTAACGAACGGGTGGTGACAGGCTGCTATACGAATATAAAAGAGAAAGCATATGGAAGATGAAGCTATGGCTTGTCGATAGCGGTCCCACTTTATGGGTTCCAGATACTGTAGCACCCTTAGAAGGGAGACTTAGCTCCAATAACTACCTGACTTAGCTAACCTTAGCAGCAGGAACTAACCGATGCAGGAAGTCACTACTTAGCACTAGCAACAGCAGAACTAGCAGCAGGAGGTTCTATTTACACAGCGGTAGTAGCTACCCTACTAGGAATGCATATAGAAAGATAGCAGTCACTATCCATAGCTCCAACTCTAGCTCGTCACTCAGGCTCTGACAAGACCTCGGCTTTAGCTCTGTTATCCTTGTTCCGAACATTTCCTGAAAGTCGACTACAAGTTATAAATCAGAGGGGGAAGGCAGGTGAAGTCCTTTCCTCTGAAAATGGCAATGCTTTATCGGAACTGGAAGGAGAATCATAGGTAAGGCAAAGCTTTCCGCATAACGTCACTACCCGTTCCCTATAAGCCATAGCTCCTCACTCTTCACTGACGCAACTATAGCTCCTAACTCTCCTCTGCCTAGCTCCAACTCTCACTCCTGGTTTGGTTCGCTATTTACAATTAGAGACCTGACATAAGATCTCGGAAGAACCTAGCAACAGAAAACAACTATAGATAGCCTGAACTTAGCAGTAAATAACCTATAACCATAGTTAGAACTCACCTTGAACTAGCAGCACAGCAGGAGACTAGCGGCACTCGAGACTCTCATTCGTTCGCCTACCCGGGATCAATTCATTAACAGAATAAGATTTTTCCTTTATTTAAGAACATTTGATCAGAATGTTCTTCATTGATTTCAGTTTCTTCTTCCTTTCTTTAAGCGGGTCTTTCTTCTCTTCCTTGAGCAGATAAGGATTATGGTTTCACTACACTAATAGGATTCTGACTGGCCTATATGCCCAGCGGGCAATACTTGACTTAGCTTCCTTAGCAGCCGTAACTCGGAACTAGCCTTAAGGTCACTCCTTGGGTCTAACTACTTAGCTCTTTTCTCTTTACACGAGACCAGACACAGCAACAGCAGCTCTTTGCTTTTATCCTTAGCCTTAGACCCTTAGCTTCCTTAGAAGACCTAGCTACCCTTAGCGCTGACTTAACCACCCCTGCCTTAGCTCCATAGCCTCTCATTCGTTCGCCGACCTCGGCTCACTTCATTCCACATAGGACGCACATACCCTCATAGCACATAGCTTTGCTCTAGGAAGCCTTGCCCTAGCTCTAACTCTCTTTTTACAAATAGGTAGGAACTAGCCTTAGCAGCCCTAGCAGCAGGAGATCCTAACTCAACTCTAGCTCGTAACCTCGTTGGCTTGGATTCGTCTCCGTCCCAACTCTCTTCCCTTCCCGTATCGTATGGAGCTTTATTGAGTATTTGCCCGAAGGGGGCATGCTGCAAGAGCGTAGGTGAGTGATAAGCGTAGGAGGCGTGCCCGAAGGGCAGCGGCAGCAGTTCCAGGTGCCGTCGCTAGATTGAGATCTGCAGGGTGGCGGGGACTTCGACTGCCTTGTATCAGGTGAAGAGAAGGGGGTGGTAGGCTTAGTAGGGCTCGAACCTACAATATAACCGTTATGAGCGGTACGTTTCAACCAATTAAACTATAAGCCCCTACGGATCTCTACATGCAATTCGCTCACTTCGGGAAGAGCGGACGGAAAGAGGAGGCCTTTGCTCTATCTGCTTCTTCCCTTTCCCAGGAATGAACAATTGGATAAAAAAAAATGATTTTTTTTATTTATATATTTTTTTTTCTTATTGTTTATAGATGGATATAGAATATTATATATCTATTATTATTATAATTAATAATATAATTAAGCAAGCGGCCCTTTCGCGACTCAAACTGCCGGTCCGCTTTCCGGCTCGCAACGGCTCAAACGGGCGGGGGCTCTCTATTTGCTTGCAATGCCGGCTGTTCGCCTTTAGTTATAAGTAGAAGTAGAGGGCGCCGTTTGCCCCACACTTCAGAAAAAGAAAAAAAGTATGAGTATGAATGAAGTAAGAAAAAGTACATAAGGAGTGAGAAAGAAAAACTTGGTTACGGGAACCGAAGGTTAGGCCGACTACTTTAGTATAGCTATACCTAAAAAACTTTTTTCCTACCCCTTCCCCTTTCTGTCAATGTTGCCAATTCCCAGAATACTAATGTACCCTCGTGTATACAGTTGCCCAACTACTTTCTTCCTCCGACTTCTTTAGCCACTTCCGCATCTGTCGTATTCGGGAGAGCTTGCTTCGTGGCGGAGCATTTAGCAATGCCAGCAGCCTGGTGAGGGCTGGCTGTCTGGGGACAGGTTAAAGCAGGGCCTGCTGGGCTTGCTTCTCATGAGATTGGGTGAGGTAATCGGAAAGGGGTTCATAAACCGGGCGGGCGGGCTTTTGGGCACACGGAAAAGGAGAAGTGGATGGAGGGTGCTTCTCAGCTAGAGTTGGGGGTGGGGTCGCTATAGTGGCTAGGGTGAGTCTTCCTACACGGCTGGACGCCCGGCTCTAGACGAAACTGCGGGGGTTACCACCACATCCTCTCCCGATAGACTCGAAGCTCTTCATAGTCAGGCGGGGTAGAAAATCTTCTCTCAAAAAGAGACAGACCAGAGATGACAGAGGAAGGTATTCGGTTCAAAAAATATACGGCAGTCAGAACAGCTTCAGCCCAAAATTGACTAGGGACAGAAGCAAGCCAGAGACCTATTCCATATGAACTAGCTAGCCAATGAGATGAGCTACCCATTGAGGGAGCTTAAACTGATGTCCCTATGTGCCAGCCGTTACCTTCCTTTCAAATAGGTCCTTCCTTGCGTACTATACTTAACTTATTGAATTCCAGTTTCAATAAATGGCCTTTTGCATTTGAAGGGACCTATCGTGACCCTAAAGACCCCCGTAAACTCGCGATTTAGCAAATAAAATAAAAAGGGCCATGAAGAACGTTTTCTATAAACCGAGATGAAAGATAAGCGGGATGAGCTAAGCTAAACAGAAAATCGATTCGCTAAACAGATGCGAGAGTTCACGGATGACCGATCGATACAGTACGAGAGATTCCCCGGTGTTTGCGTATGCGTCTGTCGATGCATCTTCGTCTTCGTCTGCTATTAACTTCCAGTCGGCAGAAAAATGTTGATGAACCGATAATGTCTGAGCTTCTTGGAAAAGAGGGCTAGTCTGCACTGTTGGATGGTCCGGTCTCGTTGATTCCACGCGTAGGGGATGGATTCTTTGTAATGACGGGGTTGCTTCCTCCTTCCTGGAATTCCAATAAGTGCTGGTCAATCAAGTCTTGAATCTTGTGCCTTAGGTTGTAGCATCTATCAGTCCAGTGTCCCGGCGTGCCCATGTGGTACTCACAGTGTGCTTTTTGATCAACTTAGGTGGAGGGTTTGACACCGGCCTAGGAGGGATCGAGTCTTGCCTGTCTTGGCTGGGGGAGTTTCCCCCTCTTTCCGGAAAGAGGAAGTTCTCTCAATCGTAGTGGCGATACTGGCTTGCATGGACTGAAAGGCTTCGCCTTTACTTGCTTGGATTGAAAGGCTTCCCCTTAGCTCAGTACCCATCTGTCCTGCCAAAGAACACAAAGAACAAGGATGCCTTCGGGTTGCTAGTACGTATCTTACTTCCTTCCCTTCCCCCGCCTTCATTCATTATCTTGTTGATCGTGGGCCGGACGGCAGGAGCTAGGTTCCATAACTCCAGCTCTTCCGACCGAAGGTATTCATTCGTTGAGTTGAAATGTCGACCGACAGGAAAGGGGGACTGACTTCAGTTCTCAGAGTGGGGCGGCGTGACCGCATGGCCCCTTGCTTGGCTTGCGGGATGGGACTTCCTTTACTTAGCAACACGAAAGAGAAGGCAAAAAGAAAGCCTTCTAACTAGAGGGAGCCCGTTCTCTAGTGTCCACCTTATTCTACTCACTTTAAACTGCCATTCTGTCTACATGAAAATGCCCATAGAAATGATATCACTACTAGACTGTGACTGACTCTACTACTACTTCCTACTTCCGACTCCTAACCGATACTACATACTACTACAGATAGTTAGGAAAGGACACCCCTGACTCCATTCCCGGTGTAAATACGAAAATAGTGTTTCTTTTTGAGGGAAATCTTTGAATTTGGAATGAAAAGAAGAGTAATGCTTCCTAGCACGGGACACAGAATAAGACCTCGAGGAGGAGATTGTCCCTTTCTACTAAACAAGCGAGAAAAGCCCTTTCTATCATCTTCATAACCAGATCCATAAGGCAACATCTTGTATGGTTTATGGACATTCCCATTCCTGCCCTGCCTGCCTTATATCAAAGCTTTCTTTTAGAGTGCCTACTTGATTAGAGCCTTTGCGCCTTTCCTAGTTCTAAGCTTGTAGCTTAACTCAAGAGCAAGGTAATGCGCGCTGTCTCGTTCATTAGCCAGGGCTTTGCGCGCTCATGTCCCTCTCTTCTCTCGAGCTAATGCCTATCTAGCTAGCTGTGCTGTTTGCTTCTCCCCTTTCACTCTTGACTTCCCCCTCGTTCAAAAGCCGCTGATTATACATTGTTTGCTTCATTCTATTTCCCTTTCTCGTTATAAACACAAAGTCATTTGGCATACCTGCATGGATTAGATGTCCGGAAAAACCCCCCGACCTGGGAAGTGTTTCGACCTCACTCACTTGATCAGCAGATGGGAAGCTTGAAAAAGCGGATTAGAGCCCGTAAAATAAAGCAAAAGGGCTGCTGCAATTACAGGTTCGTTCAAGTGGCACGGGTGTTGTATGATAGAGAAAAAATGACAATAATCAAAAGGTAGAAAGCTACGGTTGAGTAGTGAGGTGGGGAAGTTCTTCCATTCCAAATCAGAATAGAAATAAGAACCCTATCCCACGAGTGGAGGGAGGTTTTAGTCATCAATAGATACAAGATAGGTTCAAAAAAAAATGAATAGGAAAGGTACAGGCTACTTTATCTCTCAGGGTAGACCAGAATCAAAAGATAGACCAAATTCAATGGAGGATAGGGCCAAATCTTAAGAGATTGAAAGAGTATAGGATAGGGGACATATTCTACATCTTAATAGCCCCGTGCTTTATTAGCGCAGAGAAGGGAGGACCGAACAATATGAAAGGGCAAGAAAGAGCTCTGCTTAGCGGAAGGCAATATTTCGCGTGCTAAGGCGCGCGTAAGCATCAAAGCCCATAACGCGAGAGGGAAGAATCATAGTCTGGGCGGCGGGCGGTGGGGAAGATAGTTCATATGATTTTTCCAAAGAATGATTCCCCAATCGTACATAATAGCCACCAAAACCGGTGGAGAAAGAATAACTGGTTTTCAGGCATTGAGAGGACACATGCTAAATGGTCTACCTACTTCGTTACCATGGTTCCTGATGAGAACTACCTAGATGCTGCATCAAGGTTGGTTGTTAGGGATGGGGTAGAAATGGAGTTTACGTTTCAACTGAATGAATAAAGCTTTTCTTCGGCCCGAAGACCGCGCTACTTGGCTTGAGCGGTACCTCATAGGGCTACTGCTGGACATGGAGGCCGGTGGATCGATCGGCGGGTTCGCGCTTTGGCGAGCGAACGAATAAAGCGCATTTCGAGCTGGTGGAACTTTCTCAACCTAAAAGAGACTTGGTTGGTGCAAGAGTTGTCCCCGTTAAAAGGCAAGATCCCCAAAATCTTATTTAATTTAGGGCTCGAGCCTCTATCGAAGGGGTCTTGGAACTGACTCAGGCCATAGACTAGAAGTCTGGTCTCCGAAAAGGCTTATGCTCCCGCTTTGCCTCGGCCCTCTTCTTCCGTAGTCCAAACGAAAGATCTAAGGGGTATACTTTTACTAGTTTTGTCCGATATTCTCGATTTCCAAGCCCAAGGTTAAGTACATGAAGTACATCTCGTATATATATGTATATAATGGGACTGAAGTCGGCTCAGCCGGAGATCATGCGCCCGACAGAAGAAAAACGTAAGCCTGATTGTAGAATAGTTAGGAGCTACCCGAAAAGGACCTCCATTTGGACCCTTTTTGAACCACTCATGGGACCACGTGAACGCGGGTTTTCCTGGGTTATCCTGACGAGACAAGGCTCCTGGATTTTAAATATTGCAAAAAGCTAGCCGCTAGGGTAGAGGGTAGGGAAGGATAGAAAGGTAGTTTCCTCCAGCAAGGGAGATGACTTCTTCCTTTCCCTTTTAAAGGCAAATAACCTGAAAACAACGTTTTTCTTTTGATTTCTAGACCTCACCTCGATGTTGGAGCTAGGGCTGGCCTCTCCGGCCTACGGTGGGGTTAGGATGAGTGGATAAATCAACCAGCAAGCGCTAGGCTTAAGCATTCAAACAAAGGAATAAGGCGCATTGAGCGAAGTAACCGCGGGTTTTGCTCTATCCTATGGGGTCGCGTTCGTTGTTGCCTGTATAGCTTTCTAGAGCAGAGATCTATATTTCTACAAACAACTACATCAACAACCGAAGTTCAATATTCTATAAGCTACTATTAGTGTAGCCGCAGAACTCTATAGGCTAATCCCGTAGTCAATCAGAGGCTGATACTTGGAACTTTCATTGCAAAGCAAAACTACTAGAAAAAAAAACTCCCCTACAGGAAAGATCCTCCTTTAATTGTTGCAGGCACTGACTCATCGAAGTATACATCTCGACGGATGATCACTTTCTTCGGGTCATATCACTTTGACCCTTTAGTCTGAATAGCCTCAGGTTGTTTGGCAGGGGAAGAAGCTGTGAGATCTCATTCTGCATAGCCATCCAGAATTTCACTTAGGTATTGTTTCTTCCTCACTTCCTCCTCGAACATGAGACAAGGTTCGGAACAAGGTTCTCCGTTTCAGAACCAATCTCCTTCAAGACCTCAACCCTTGAGCCAGAAGCTGTAGGCTTAACTGGTTGCTTACCACCACCTTTCAAATTTTTATTAACGTACTTCCTACCAACCAAATTCCATGGCAACTTTATATCCGGCCCCCTTTGAACATTCACATCAACATTTTCCTTATCAATCTCCTTACTAGCCAGGAACTACAACAGGCTAAAAAGGATTAACAGGCTCCACAGGAGTGGAAGTAGGCGTAGATTCCATGGCAACATCACCCGAGTGACTATCATCAACCACCACTTTAGCAACCTCAGTTTCAAGGGCAACAGTGCAATTGTCCTTAACATGCCCAACTAAGCCACAATTGAAACGAATTTGGGGCAATTTTTCATACTCTAATCTAATCAGCAACACAAACCTCAGATCTTAAAGGTTTAGTTAAGTCAACCTCCACATAAATTCTAGCACTCTTTGCTTCGCAACCTTGGATGATTGCTGGTCAATACCTTGCGATGCACAAATGGAAAGCTTATTTCTTTCAGAACCTTAGTAGAGGCGAAAAAAGGACCTAGCATTGCAAGCAAAGACTTTCCCTCTAAGTCATTCGACGCCCATTCGATAGGCTGCTCTCAAGGGAGGTTAAGAAGACAATACCTTGCTTGGGGATCTTTTTAAGTCTTCTAAATGATTCCTACCTGGTATTTTCGTAGAAGAGAGAGAGTGCTTTTATCTCATATGAGAAAGCGACGGGATAGGGTCAGTTTGAAAGGGCTACAGCAGGGGAATTCGTTTCAGTCCTAAGAAAAGAATAATATCTTCTCGGACAATTTCGTTTGAAAACCTTGCCTTGCCATAAAACAAAACAATAGGCTTCCTCTCCAATTGCAGTAAAAGTTTCAAACCAACCTATTGCATAAGAAAAGAAATCTCTTTATTTTTTGAATTACTGAGTCCGTATAAGAAAGGTTTTTTTCTTGATGAAGTGAGTGGATTTCATATACAAAGACATATCTAGCCTCTTTCCAGTGCAAGTTCCCTACCAGCTCTAATGGCAGTTGCCAATTATCCAGTAAGCAAGAAAGCAAGGACAAATGAAATCCATCCAGTGGGAGTTTCCGATCGGTTCATTCAATCGAGTCCTACTCTCCCGCCCGAGGCTCACTCGCTAAGGCATGCCTTTACTAAACTTGCTATTGCAAATGCCCTAACTCAACTACCAACAGATTCAATAGCACCGTCGTCTTCCTGGTTCTGCTTTGCGCCTTTTTCTTCCCCAGTTTCCTTTCTTTGTTTAGAGAATCGATCCAGTTGCTTCTCCGGTCTTGGTGGGTGGGGGATTATCTTTCTTTTTCAGAAAGAACTCCGAGTGAAGAAAAAAGGACTAAGCCGAAGGTATTAAATAGTTCAATGCTCTCTTGTTCAACTGGGGCTAATGGGCGATTCGTGCCATACTTGGTTTTAATCGAAATAGTTTCTAGAAGAAGCTCTTCCCGCTTTCCTGTTGATGCCGTAGGAATTCTCTCTGGAACAACCCCTGGCTGGGATAAAGAGACTGATTGACTGTGATGAGGTAGCTTAGATTCGGATTCGGAGATAGAAATCTCTTTGTGGCAACCAAAGTGCCATCGATTTAGCTGTTGATGGCGTAAACGCTCTTGATCTTTATTTATTATTTAATCGCATTTTCAAAGCATCAGTCCAAGAGAGGCAAGGAGATTAGTTTCCCCAAACTCGGCTCAAGCCACCGGCAATAACGAAGAACGACCAGGCGCAAGGGAGAACAAGTGCCAGCCAGTCAATCCCTGGACCCGGCTCAAATGATTTGATCCCAAGTGTCATCACAAAAAGAAGCTGTCCCATGCCCACTACGTGCTAACTACAAGGGAGGAGGAAGGGTTCAATTCTTTTTAAAGACCGGGCCGGGCCGGGCCGGGGCGGTCACTATTTAGCTCGTTTGGATGGAATCAGGGACATAATGGAGCTAGAATCTTCCTCTGAGGGGTCTGCGGGGAGAAAGGGGAAAGTGCTTTCTTGGCTGGCAATCTAATGGGTAGAGATCATGTTCGGTAGGCAGCAGTTCTTTCGACAGCTAGGAGTTGACAGACTTTTTCGATTTCCGCGCACAAGTAAATATCCCTTTTTGAGCTTGCCCAGTTTCGGCAATGAATCCTAACCTCAAAGGTGCTTTGAATTCACTTTTATCAGTTTTCCTCTCAGGTGCAGATGAATAAGAAATGTGATGTTATCAACTTAAGAAGTTCTTTTAATGTAAAGAGAAATCCCTGTGTGACCCGACTGAGAGGAATAAAGAAGTCTATACTATTCGAGAATCCGTCTTCTTTTTGAGGAATGTAAAACTGGTGCTATCGCCTATCATATAGTCGATCCAGGATTAGCGAACATTGCTTCCACTTTCATCAATATTGGCTGGGATGGGTTCAGCTGTATACTCTCTAGGTAGAAGATCTCCAATCATTAGCTCGGTTTCCGCAAAGAAAATCACTAGCTAGCTATAGAAAAAGCTCTTCTTTCATCAGTTGCCGATGGTGCTATCGTATTCGAATAGTTTTTCATCCGGCAGTGTCAATTTTATAGATTGAATCCGATCTTACTATTCAATTACAGAATCCAGTGATAGAATCCGCTCTTTGTAGGATGATTTGAGATTAGTAATTAGCGGTTAGTGGTTGAAGTAGACTAGGTAGCGGATGTCCTTATAGAGTCTATCTTTTGATGCAAGCAGCTTTTGGGCAGTACTCCCACTTGGGCTTTGAAGGGAATTCTTAAAAAAAGACATTGACATTGAAGTGGTATAGCGATGCTCGCGGAGGTGATTACCTAATTATCGATATTGCACTAGAAGACAAAGACCTTTTTTTGAGGCGAAATCCCTTGCTTGGGGGTGGGGGAAAAATAGTAAATCCACGAAAGACAAGAACAGTGTTTTGGAGGTTTGGATTCATAGACGCACGGATAAGACCGACGCCATTCAAGCAATGAAATTTTTTTCAGCAAAAACTGTCATCAGCTGAGATAGAAAAAGAGAAGAAAGCTTTGGGAGTGAAAGAGATCGGATTAGTGGGATTCCTTACGTTTTAAATTTATTACTTATTATTATTATCCCAGCCCTCCAGGGACTGAGGGCACTACTAGTACTAGGTAGGAGTAGGGTTTACCTAACTAAGCATTTCATGTTTTATCTGCTCGCTCTTGGTCGTTTAGTAAAGGAATCTCTACGGAACAACTGACTGAGGAATTGAGTCACCTGGTCACTCTGGCTTTCGAGGACACTCTGGGGGAGGAGCTCTTTTTACCTAAAGTTAGTAATGGAATCGCTTTCAAAGCAAGGAATGTAGGGGACTGCCACTCCCTTATAATTCTTATCTCTGTTATCTATAGGATCCACGAAAGAAATTTACTTTAGTAGCACCCTGGGTTTTTCCTGCCCTACGCGCACTCCCCCAGGGGAAAACCAGAAAGAAGCCTTTTTCAAGGGATCCAGCAGAAAGGGGCACCAGCGAGAGATCTCCATAATTCGGTTTTCCTAGGGATTTCCGTTGAGGTCCGTACGAGAACTTCGTAGACTAAATAGATCAACCTGCGGGTGTAGGCACCTTTTCTCACCTTTCACTAAAATAAAGGAAAGAGCGGAAGCTAGGTCTAGTCTATACTAAACAACACGAACACGCCTTTTTCTTTATTAAGAGAAAACCGGTTAGCTACAAGGGCTTCCTCGGCGCGGAAAGCATCGAGGATGTAGGACTTGCTACGAGTAGTTGCAGTGGGCATGAAGCAGAACATCGGAATGGACTACTTAGTCTGGCTTACGCAAGGGATGAAGTCCCGGGCTAGAGAATCCACTTTTGACTTATAGGATCGCCTAGGCCATGCCCTTATTATATTATCCCATTCTTTAGGAATCGAGCAAAGCTTTTTATTACAGCTAGGAGCACATCCTGTGCTTATAGTGACACCCAAAAACGGGATCCAAGGGAGGACTCGTGGGACAAAGCAAAAGGAAAGCCAAGCTAAAGCCCTACAGAGTAGAACTTCTTGCACGTGGAATTCACAAAAGAATCTTCGGAATAAGCTTATGATTCCTCTACTAGCTACGAGCTAATAGAAGAGGAATGACTCGAGCTTAGGCCGGCCGGAGGGAAGAGCCACCTTCTTTTAGCTCAGAGTAAAGCGCATAACCCAGTCCTCTATTTCGGAAGAAAGCCCAGGCGGGGACCTTGTCGAGCTAGGAGCACACGGAAGGGAGACCGCTTATTCACTTGGAAAAAGTAGCGCCCTCAGGGAAGAGAAAGACCTGAATCTATTACTCTATTCCTGACCTTAGCAAGTCAAGAGGCAGTCCTACTAGAGGTCAGATTGAAGACTTCATTCAGTTAGCTACTTGACTCAGGTTTATCTATCGATTCGTTAGGGTCTTATGACACCGTCTATAGGGGGGTTTTCCCCTTCCTTCCAAAAGGATGGAAGCAAGAAATCCTTGGCAATTGGTTCATTGCCTTCAATTGGTTTAATTCAATTTCTGCTTTCTGTAAATAAAATCCCAGGCTACTAGCCTTTCGTCTTTGGCCTCTTTCACCGAAGAGACGAAATAGATAAAAAATTCATTTACCCCGAGCAACTTAATCAAAAGATAGGAGAACTTCTCCCGAACCCCTCCAAACACAGATATATATGCTTCCTGCCCCTTCTTTTGGCTTCATGCCGGATGGATACAACAGATGCTCTACCGACCTACCCGACTCGCTCAACACTCGTTCTTAACTCGCTAGGGAACATAAACAGCTCCCTAGGAGATAAAAAAGATTTGAACGCTTCTTTGAGTAAGCATGCTTATTTATAAGGGACTTGCAACTACGACTGACTCTCCAAACCGGGGCCCTTCTTTACCACTGACGGAGGGATCCTCCCACATGTTCAATCCTGTTTTCACATTACAAATTTTCCATCTTATCATATTGAGGAATACCTTCTTCTGAACCGGAACAAGAAGTTTTCTTTTAAAGTACTTCAGACTGGAAGACCATGCCTGTGCAATAGACATCCCTCCTTTGACCGCTCACTCGACCTTCAGCTATAAGTAGGCCGTTTGCTATTGCTATAAGGGCTGCTCACCTTTATACGGCTTGGCTTCCGTTCTTGCTATATAAGGGCAAGCAAGACGAGGTTGCTCTCTTTTTCGTAGTAATCTTTCCGAGATTGGGTTTGTGTTCAGCCGGACTCCTAACTACTTAACATTTGGGCCTAGGAACAAAACAAGCGAAAAGCACCCAAGCTTGCTTCAAATCTTCTTCCCTATGAGTTCTAGAAGAAAGAAGAATGAAAGTTCTTATTGAGACTAGTATGATATGAATATACCACTTTTGGGATAGAGACTAATCTGTTATCTTGAAAGCAGCTCTCACATTCAGATTGAGTTCAGGTCATCAACCAGTCATCGCCTGAATGAAAAGGCAGGTCGAGTCACCCATTCCTCAATTGTGTCATTCTTCGATGTCTTATCCGAACGGGAGCAGCGAAGCATAGAATGTATTAGATCCAAGCAACAGTAGCAGAGCCCTGCAGAGAGGCAAATCCAGAAGTTGATTTTCTATCACAAGCATCTCCGGCGAAATCAGCATCACAGTACCCACCAGCGGAAAGGAGTTTTCTCGGAGACAAGACCAAAGGCATCTGTTTTTGCTCATCCTAGTCCACCCGCTTCTCCCAAGGCAAGGCTCCTGTTGGCAATAATAGCGGATTCTCTTTGCTGCCGATGAGGGATTTTGCATAGAACGGGGAACCGGACCCGCGGCAGGTAAATAGTTGGGCTAGAGATAGTCAGATAAATGATACTACCTACTAGCTGACGATAAAGAGTTGGATCAACCTCTTCCTGGATTCCGGAGTCGGTTTGAGTTCAACTTCCATAGGAATGGAGATTGTCTTCTCATCTGCGATTTTTAGCCCAGAGAGTGGATCTCTAGCGTACCTAGCCCGAGAGATAGTTAGCAAATGGATTGCCTTGCAGAACCGAAGGACCAAGAAAGAACTGTATCGGGCCCATATCAGACATTTCAAATCAAATTGTTGAGCTAGCTTGGTCTTATAGTCACTTGTGAGCTGTTCACTAGAGCTGGTTATGAGGAGGGCATCCACATAAAGTGGGAGGAAAATGGAATCGTCTTTGTCCCTTTTAACAACAAGGGCATTATCACTTACACATTTTGGAAAGCCGACTCAAAGAAGGAAAGAGCGCAGTCTCCGCTCACTGACTTCAGGACAGCAGCTCCGTAACTGACTTTGACTTAAAAGCACATCTGGCCACTTTCCGTTTCCGATCGCGGAGTCGAAGCTGACAGGCGACGATTGGGAATGGTTTTTCACCGAAAGTTGGTCCCAAAAAAGAAGGAGCCAGCCAGATTGAAAGCGAAGGGAGTTGAAGAGAAAGCCCTAGTGAACGAAACTGCAGCGCAAGTAAGTTGAATCAGAAAGACGACTCTTTTGGAAGTAGTAGGGTTGAGAAGTAATTTCGCCGGATGCAAAGACTGAAACAAAGCATCTCGCTATATTTTTCCTAGCATTGAGCTGCTTGTGAAAGTTAACAATTGGGTCTGTCGAAAGTCTCGCAACTTGACTCTTTTTTTCTCCCTTTGGCGCAAGGCCTACAATGTTGGCGTATTTTGCTAGTCAGATGAACCAAGCGAAGCGGAACTTGACTTTGAGTGTGTAGAGAAGATTTGATCAGCAGATAACAGGCTGCTTATAGGTCGATGGTCTGCAAGACATAGATAAAGAAAGGGAAGGAGAGCTCTCCGTTCGTAGTTCAGAGCTATCGGAGCGCTACGAAGAGCAAGTGCTTTCTCAACACGGATAATACTAATATATGAATAAAAAAAAAGATTCAAAAACTAAGTAAAAAAAGTGCGTATATGGTGTGATACCAACTTTCCCAAGCACTACATTACTTGGCTTCATCCTAGCCGCTTTTTACTTACTGGTGGTGTGAAATCCCTCAATCAGGGGGTCCCCTAAGATAAAGAAAGGGATGGTTTCTGGTTAGCAGAACTAGATAGACGGAAGTAGGCCCTCTATTCCCACCTCGGGATGCTGGGAAATAAGCCCTTCTCTAGGTAAATTTAGGGTATCCCCCTCAAGAGTCAAACTCCATTCTAGCAGCTACATAGCGGCAAACGGTGACTCCGGAGGTAGCGACAGATCCCGGCATCAAAAGCGGGGGAAAGCGGGTAACTGTAATAGAATACCATCGAATCGTGAGAAGGGAATACCTAGCTAGCTCCCCAGCTCTTGTTCTCCTCCAGTCCTTTCATCTCCATTTGCTGGGACCGGACCTGTATGTAAGCCTTTCTTTGTTCTAGGGAAGGCCCGCCAGTCCCGAGAATAACCTCGTAGCCAGAAAGAGCCTTGTGGGTCATGCCGCCTTCCTTACATTAGGGTTGGGATGCCCTTCTCATTCTCTTACGGCTGGAAAGGGTTACCTTATTACTTTATATATAATATGCTTGGTTCCGATGATTAGATCTCCTTGGCCGTCCGTAAGGTGCAGGTCCAATCTATCTAGCTAGGGCGGAAGGGCCGGGTCAAACCCGCTTGACTCAAAAAGAAAATACCAATCAATAACCCAATACTAAGATGGAAAAGAGGAAATAAGAGCCGCTCTCTTCAACTGGTAACCATTGGGGGTAAAATTCTGCAACAACAAAAGTGACTGGTCAACCTTTGGTTCGATAGGCTGGTGATCTCAGAATCCGATTCAGTACTCGATGATGGTATTATTCTTTTTTCAATTCAGTATTTGACTAGGTAGGAGGCTCTCTTAAGCCTGACTCCGATAGCCGCTCTTCAAGCTGATGCGCGGTAAGATACTTCTTTTTCTGGTGTAATAGAGTATATTCATTACAAACCTGAATTCTCGCGTTTCCTCTATCACTAGATATTCCCTCGTGCGGATGAGATATAGTAGCCCTTAAGCTGTTGAGCAGTGAAATCCTTGTTTTGTTGGTGCAGGTCTGGGATCAGTAGTAGCTTCCTGAGCGACGAGAGCCTTCCACCTCTGCATTGGCCGACAGTAGAACTCCTGGGTGAAAGGTAAATTCCGAAAAAGAGTAGTTTCTCCGTCTACAATATGCTCGAACCTTTACTTTAAAAATCTTCCACACCGAAAAAGCCCGTTCATCTCTTCTTTCTCGGAAAGATGGAATAGGAATCTATTTGGTAGAGTCTGCCGTGGGAAAGCCTTAGCGACTCGAATAGATAATAGTGATCACCCAGTGAAACGTATAGTTCCACCTCTGGTAACACGGTTGGATTGCTAACTTCTTCTTTTTCATTAGGGACGGGTCTTTTCTTCCCTCTGCGGAGGGGTATGAATAGGGCATACAAGGGGCTCGATCGAAGAGAGACAGTGGTGACTCGCCAAGAAAGATTTTAGAAGTGCTACCTGACTACAGTCGGTTGATGTTATAAAGTCCTCCATTATGGAATGGTTCTCAGCAGCACGTGAATCTCCTAACTCGCTGAAAGTGACAGCGTTTATTTCATTTATATATATTATATTAGCTTAGCTGAAACGGATCGAGTGTCCTACAAATCAATAGAATCTAGTTCGTTCGGATGATGTACTTGGGAGGACCGTAGCCCAAGCCACCAGGCGAGGAAAGGTTTCTTTCATATGGATCCACTTCTTGCCACTCTTCTCATAATCTAATGGTGGAACTCTTCTTTCTTGAATCATATGCATTGGATTCCCAGGAAGAGACGAAAGATACTCGCGAAGAACAGTCATGGCCAAGTGGATGGAAATAGCATAAATAGAGCCAAGCCTTCTCTAAAAGAAGCAAGTGCAAGTCCCAGGAAAGCAGCTACTAGCTAATGTCAGAGGACCTTTGCTTGATTTTACTTCTGCCTTGATGTGCCTCCTCCTTTTTCAATATGAAATTCGAGATTAAGTAGGTTGGTCAGTCACACAAAAAGGAGTAGCGAAGGGTTGCATTAACTTCTGCGGATACGAGGGAGAACTCGCTATTCCTAATACTAAGACTGCGTCTCTTGCATACACTTCCTAAAATGCAGATAATCTTGAATGACCGTCGGGCATTTTCAGGTGGCGAAAGCCCAATGTATTCATTTTTTCTTTGATTCCGCCCGTAGGCGCTAACAAATAAGTAAGAAGCAGGTCCGATAGTGAAGGGAGAACACTTGCTTGGTACAACTCTCATGTGGACGTCCTGCTTGATACAAGCAATCAGTAGAAAATAAGACAATAGGCAGAGGCTATTAGTCAAGCGGGCGATTCCCTTAGGAATTTAGTGAATATGATACCTTCTATTCTATTGATCTGGAATTGGGCCAATACGATTGATAGGTAGTCGCCTTTTCAGGTAATGGGCTAGAGGAAGCAAATTCCTCTGTCCACGCGTGGACTAGACCGATTGAAAAGATTGGAAGGCCGGGTAAGGCAAACAGGTATTACTCTCCTAGAAGAACCCCCGGAGGTGAATTAGAGCTATTGAGTGCCATTACTACCCAATCAGTCTTTCCCTAAGGGATTTTCCTTAGTTGCGAAGAAGTGAAGTAAGGAACTAGCTCGAACGTAGGCAATTGCCTTATTAAAAGATGGGGCTTTCCCTTCCGATTTATACCCCAAAAGAAAAGGGTGGCTTGCTTTCATCACTTTCTCTCTCATTCAACTGGTGTCAAAGCTAAAGACAAAACCTATGGATTGGCTCGTTGACCAAAACCGACATCGCGAACGGCTTCTACTCCTGGTTTGCCAACCTTGTCGACTTCCTCACTCGAGACAGGAATACTCAGGCCAAGTTCCATAATGAAAAAAGCGAGTTAGGGGTGTCAAAGGTCTCCTCACCTTAGTGGCATAGAAAACGACGATTTCTTCTTAGTAAACCTTGCAAATGCCTTTGCTTTTACAGCTGCCAGAAAGCGGACTTAACCACTGAACTGAGTTCGCTCGGTCAGCTTACTATGGATGAGCAAGACCGGAGGACTAGCCCGCAAGCGCAGCCTGAATGGAAGATAAAGGATTGCGTGCGCATCTGCCTATTGATTGATCAGAAAACCTCTTTGAGGATTCCCAAAAGCTTGAAAGGGCGAATGAGGGGTGAAGTAAGGAATGAGACAGACAAAGACTCACGTACGCCCGAACGAGGCCAATCAACAGGAATCCACCTGACCAAAGATTGGATCATTCCTTGCGCGCGAGACAAAGCCCACTTTCCTTCATTTGCATGCCTTTCTTTCCTAACTAGCGATCGATGAGCTAAACAGAAGATCCCTACTTGATACGAAACAGAACAGGAACTTCACTCATACTGAAATACTTCAATCGATGAACTCCTTGCAGCATCGATGCTCGAGGAAGCAAGAGCGGGATGAGTACCAACTACAACTAAAAATTCCTATTTTTTGGCTTCCGGATTTCGATCAATCTGTGAACAGTAGAAAGAATTCCATGGACACAGGTGAAAGAACAAGATCTGGCACTGGCAGCGGAGAAGCAGAGTGACAACCAGCCGGGCCAGAAGCCCCGTTTCCTTCAACTAATTCAAGCGATTCAGTCAGTAGGAAAGTAATCTCACTGAACATTGGTTTTTTATTCCTCGTGAAAAAACAACGAAAAATCGAAAGTCCAATATAGATATATAACTCATCTTTCTCCCCTTACGAACAATAAAATCAAGTGGCTTTTGTTGAAGGTCGTTCGAGCGAGAGTATGGCATGGGTTACTTCAGCGCCGTAGCGCCTAGTACTCGAACATTTGCTCGAGGCATTTTCTCTATCCCTTCTTACCCTATCAATTCTCTCAGTCTCCTGGATCCTCTGGCACAGTTTCTAACACCAAGGCAACCATGGCTTCCTCACCATCTACTCTCCCAACAAACTGGTATGTTGACTCTGCTGCAACCAACCATATAACCAATGACCTCAACAATTTTAGTTTCTATGAACCCTATCAAGGCTCAGATCAAGTTCAGGTAGGCAATGGCTCATCACTGTCCATTCAAAACACTGGTCAAGGTATTCTTCCCACTCCTACTTTCCCTTTTCAACTAAAAAATGTATTGCATGTGCCTGAAATTGCCTCTAATTGAGTCTCTGTGCATCAATTAGCTACTGATAACAACTGTACCGTAACCTTTTCTTCTGATTCCTTCCTTATTCAGGACAAAATCACTAAACAAGTTCTCTTCAAAGGCTATCACTGCAATGGTCTTTACCAGCTTCCTACTTCTCAGTCTATGTCTTCTCCTCAAGTTATTAAAGCTTCAAGCTCAGTTTGGCATCAGAGCTTGGGGCATCCCTCTCCTGCCAAGTTTGATTTTATAGCTAAGAAATAGAACTTTCCCTTTTCTTCTGTTCAGTCATCATCTTGTACACATTGTCATGTTGCCAAATCCCATAGACTTCCCTTTGTTCTTTCTACTACTACTGTAAATAAGCCCCTTTGTTTAGTACATAGGGATGTATGGGGGCCTATTTCACCCTCCATTGATGGATAGGCTTGCCACTATGTCTTCGGATAACTGCCAATGACAAAAAGACAATCCGGAGACTCGAAAGGCAGCTATGTCTTCTCCTTAGGAAGAGAGCTTCCTAGCCTATCCCTACTTTCGGAGATAGCTCATTGGAATGAGAGCGAAGAGCGCAAGGATGATTGGTCGATTGGCCTTGTTAAGGGTGTCGTTTTTCGCATTGGCAGTTGAGAATGAGTTCGTCCGAGCCGGTGTTCAAAAAGGTTGGCTGTAGAGAGTTAGTCCGAGTAGGTTCGGGTAGGGAGAGGAAGAGCACCCATTAGACGCAATAGGTGCGGATCTTACTCTTTTTCATTCCAAGCAAGACTCCCGAATGAACTAGGAAGGGTGAGTGCGCGCAGTTCCTATTCGAATCTTGGTTTTTTGAGTTCCTTCGGTGCTGGAGAAAGTCTCAATTCCTTCTTCTGAGAGTGAGTCTGTTCGGAACGGTAGAAAGCGGTACTTCCTTCTTCAAATAAGTTCTATGAAGGTCGGGTAGTGGAACCACGGAGCAAGGTGGAAGGTAGGAACGAGAAAGCAAGTAATACGGGACGATTGGCTAGTCCGGCTTTCCCCCTACAAATTGAAAATTAAATTCAAGCGCAGCGCCGTTTCGAAGCAAGTTCACTCCTAAAAGTGGTACTTAATCAACTCTAGGGCATCTACCTTCGCCTTAAAGAGAAAGGCTGGTTCTACTACTACCTGGTATGATAGGTCCAAAGAAAGTCTCCTGCATCCCTTCTTGGTCGAGAGGCATAGCCCCCGGCTTCCCTTGGTGCGGTTGCTTCATATCCAGGCGCGACCCCTAATAGTGTCAGGTCGAGATGTAGTTCCACCCATTGAGGAGGCAAGAGCATCACCCGTGGTTTACCCGGAAAGACTGTCACTTGCTTGCTTTGGGCTCATCCCGTGCTTGGTCTCTTCGATATGCGATATCACGTTCGATATGCTCTTTCTTTATGAAAGATCTCTCCTCCCGTTAAGCACTCGGGGTACAGGTAGACAGAGGAGTTAGAGGCTGGCAGTTAAGCATTCGCTATGTGGAATTCCTTTTCTATCAGTACGATTCCCGTCCTTTGTCGGAAAGGGTATCCACTCTTAGTCGTAATCGGTCTTTCCTGTATTCAGGACTCGGGCTATATGCCCTCTTTTCTATAGTGAAAAGCTTTTGACTCGAATAGGCGGCACGAAACATGCGAGAAAATGCTCTTTTTTAAGGCCTGGGAGTGAATTCAACTTTAGACAAGTCTAGCAAAGCAGCTCATCTGGTAACACGGTCATCCGTCCAACCTCTATCAATTGGTCTTTCCTCTTTCAATCGCTTGAATCGGTCCAACCGGGAATCTTGAATCTCTAACGATCGCATCTGTCTGACTGATGGGAGAGATCGGCTCTATGGCCGCTTTTCCTTAAGCTTCATGCCTCTGAAATCGATCGAATAAGCTCACGAGGTACTACGCTTAATTAAAATGCCAAAAAATGCATTATTGAAAGCCTTAGGGCATAATTACACTATCGTTATTAAAGTAGTAAGGAAATAATTAGAATATGCGCAAGAAAGACTAGAGGTCATAGACCGGCAGATAGGGGCAGAGGTCAGCATTCCTGCAGTTAAGGAGGACGGATAGTCACTTTTATGATACTGTCTGATGAGAGATAGGCGAGGCGGGAGTCAGCCTCGAATCAATTTCGTTAATTTGACATTTCTCCTGTATAGTCTTTATGACGCTCATCTGGAATCTTTCCTGTTGCAGTACGATTGAAGTATGAGTTTCAAAATTGGAGTCTTTCAGTAGTTAAACACGATTTCAGTATTCAAGTACCGGTAACATTCCCTGTATAACTCTAGTACTTCTGTAAGTAAGGTTCTTTCCTACGGTGGAGTTAAGGCAGCAAGCATAGGTGCTTCGGTTTTCGGTAGCAGGTAATCAGGTATGTCTAAAGCAAATCCGTCCATAGTGCCTTCTCATCCCTTCGCCGGATCATTGTCCGGTGAAAGGAACGAATGATCGTTGGAAACCCTCTCTCGCTTTCTCGAGCTGTCGAATCCAAGTTTTCGCTTGCCTCTCTTGAGCCAAATCCTCTTTTCGTACCCTTGCTTTCCTACCCTGCCTACCTATTATTGAGGGAGTCTGTAGTCCCCCCACGGGCATATCTAGTTCAGAAAAGACATGAGATGGGAGGGCGTGAGGCGGAAAAAGCAGAGTAGACCAGACGCTTTCTGCCATGATATGAAGATGTTTGCTTTCAGTGCACCCATATTCAGGCTAAAAGAAGATTGAAGTAAGGAATGCCCGAAAAATAAAAGCATGACCTGAGGCAAGGGATGAGAGCGAAGAAAGCGCTTGACCAAGGACTGACTGAAAGCGCTTGACCTAGCGGGGTTAGCTTACCTTTTCTATCCCTGCAGCTGTAACATAGTTGTACTCCAAGGACAAAGGAAAAGAGAAGCTCAAGATTGAACATGTGGGAGGATCCCAAAACTACCGGATAGAAATCGTCCACCAACAACCCCCCATAGATGGATCAAGAAAGTAGGGCTCTTATCTTTCAACCAGTCAGTTTGACCAGGCTCAAGAGCACAGAAAAAGAAGGAAGAGCCAGTAGGCCATCATTGCATATGAAAATATAGAAAGTAAAGAGGAAAAGGCATGACTTTTAATAAGGGGCGCGTTAGCGCTTTAGAAAGATTGCAGGGCCTTTATTACCAACAGAGAAAGGAAGAGAGTGGCAGTGATATTGAGTTCCAGATCTCGGATTCATTTGCAGCATAGGCTAAGGTCCGGATGGTAACAAGAACGGAGGATATCAGTAAGACAAGAGGAGTTAGCGGGGTTGGCTTGAACCTTTATCCTACCTTCCACGTAGGAATGAATGCCCGACCTCTCTTTTTAGTGGGATAAGGCTTCCCAGCTTTCGTCTTTTCATAATTACCAAGGAAAGAGAAATCTAATTCTAGATCTGGTCTACGACCAACCATAGGAGGAAAGGAGAGCAGCCTTACTTCAACCATTACAGGCAGGACTAACTAACTATATAAGACTGCTTTCATATTCAAGATTAGCTACCGAGAACAAGGGTTTTATTACTATATCTGATAGATGTAACTGTAACTGCCCTTTGGACGGAAGAGATATAAAAATAGGGAGCCTCTAGCCCAGAGAACCTTTTAAGAAAGATATCGATTAACTGATTGCGACATAACTACAGTAATAGGGTAAAGGTTGGTCGTAGATCATGCAAGAAAAGAATAAGCTGCTAGGCCTTATCCCAATAGAAGAGATACAGGAAGGAATTCTTAAACATCTTAAAAGCAGGAAAGATCTCAATTCAATTCCTTGCTTGGTGGATCGGATCCACCAAAGCCCCTGCCCTTAGCTACATAGCTACGATGGCTGGATCTAATCCATTCTTTTTTATCCTGATCTACAAGTCTAAGAAAGATTATTTATCATTCTATCTCTTCTTCTTTTTCTTGAAAGCTTGAATGGGACCTCAGAAAGAAAGACTCCAGTCGTGATCTACGCGCCAAAGATTCTTCGTCGCTAACTGCATCCTCACCTGCTCACTTTGACCTCTATGGCTATCCTGGTGAACTAGTAAACTATTCCATATCTCCCTGTAGAAGCATCCTCTTCGCTAATCTCATTTTTTCTAAGATCCGGCTATCTTCTTTTAAGAAAATTTGCGTTTCACACCCCTAGCCAGGCCCCCGGCATAAGCCCCCAACATTGAAAAAGAGGTGTAGGAACGAACTAACGACAGAGAGCTGGATCATAACATGAAAGTCAATCAGTCCTAAAGGGGGACGACGTGGATCAGTCCTCAGTAGTCAAGGTCTAGCAGAAAGAAACCTGAAATCGATGAACCTCGGTCAGCTGCCAATGGATAAGTTGGACGAATTGAGATTCGATTCGAATCCAATCTAGAAGAGTATCAACTTTGAGACCCAAAAGAAGCTCTTTTCTATTCCTATCAGCTCAACACTTGGTTTTTGGTCCTCAACCACCCGCTTTGGTTCAGAACAGAAAAGACAACTTGAAGGGATATCGCCGGAAGAACCCTACCGCCTTTAACTCATTTACTGCTCAGCCCGGATTCGGCTCTCAAACAATAGAACATAACGCCTCAGACTTAACAAGATATAGGGTAGCATACTCCTCTTTTTATTCATTTTGGTTCCAAAGAGACAGCGGGAGACAGAGGCACTTCGGGCGCCTTCGTTGCTTCGAGAGCCCGGCACCATTAGTTTTGAACACAGAGCTCAATCTAGCTCTAAGCTTTTCAATACTGTTCGGTTAAACATTAACCACCTCATTAACAGCCTCATCTACCTTTGTTTGTAGATATCTTCGAATCTGCCATAAATGCCCCAGATTTGAGCTAAGAAACAGATCGCACCAGGCTTGCCCGCCTAGAGAGAGAAGCTCTAACCCATCTCTATCCAACTTGTTGCCACGTGCGTTCTACCTTTTTCTTCTTAGGAGAGTAGTAAGTAGTAAAGAGCTTGCTAGTGAAAGGAATGCAAGCAAGGAAA